TTTTCCCCTTGAATAAGCTATATTATATCTCATTAATAACCTATTAAGTATAATTAAATTAATTAAATACTTTGGGGTATATTTAACTATTCTAATTATAATTATATCGAGTATAATATAGCAGTATTTGAGTATTTCAGATATTATATTATTAAATTTCATAGTTTTTTTGATGAATTGAATAAGCTATATTATATCTCATTAATAACCTATTAAGTATAATTAAATTAATTAAATACTTTGGGGTATATTTAACTATTCTAATTATAATTATATCGAGTATAATATAGCAGTATTTGAGTATTTCAGATATTATATTATTAGTCACGGTACTAAAATCTTTGGTATAGCTATTTACTTATATTTTATTTTTATGTTTAAGGGTAATAAAAGAATGACGAGCCAGATTAAATTATTTATAATTAGGATATTTATGATCTTTGTATGCTTGGATAGTTTTGTTTTGAAATTATATGTAAATTTTTGTGTGTTTATTTTATTCTTAAGGATTAAAATTTATATTTGCAATTTTTATTTTTGATTTTTTGGTAATTCAAGATTCAGTTAATTATAATTTGAGTTGTAAAAAGTTGTGCCAGCATACGCGGTTACACCTCTGTCTCTAATTATCCTTTTCGATAAATATTTATATTTTTATTTATGAAGGTTATTTTAATTTTTTTAGGTGAAATTTTAATTTTAATTTTTCTTTTGGTTAAGATTAATATGAAAGTAATTTTATAAACTAGGATTAGATACCCTATTATTTTTACTGTAATTTATATTCTTGTTATTAATAGTTATGTTCTTTAAATTAATAAGATTTGGCGGTAATTTAATCTTTTCAGAGGAATCTGTTCTTTAATTGATAATCCACAATTGGTTTTACTTTAATTTTTTTTGTATACCTCTGTCATTGAATGTCTTATTAGGGTATTTTCTAGTTTTATTATTTATTTAATGTCAAGTCAAGGTGCAGATATATTAAAGCTTGTAATGGATTACATTTAATTTATTTATTGGTTAGGAATTTTTTACTTTTTCTTTAAAAAGGATTTGAATGTAAATTTTAATAAATATTAAGGTTGATTTTGCTCTAAATTATGTACATATCGCCCGTCACTCTCACTTTTAAGGTGAGATAAGTCGTAACAAAGTAATTTTATTGGAAAATGAAGTTGGAATAATCCCAAATTAGGTCTATAGGGACATTATTATTTACATTAATAACTGGAGTGTGCAATTCATTCTGATTTGAAAATTTATTTTTATTTGTTTTGTTTTATAATTTTATAGAAATAACTTATTTGATTAGTAAATTTTATTGAACTTATTATTTTTAATTATAGCTTATAGTACTGTGAGGGGTTGAATTTATTTATTTATAAGTATATATTTTTATAGTACCTTTTGTATCAGGGTTTATTAAATTTTTATTATAAATTTATAATTTTCTCGAAATTAAAAGAGTTAAGTTTTAATGTTGGTTTTTGTTATAAAACAATCAATAATTTTAATTTAGTGGTTATATTCTATTCAATTTTATATATCTAGTTTTCTAATAAATGAATTTAATTCATTATTTAAGTGTTAATAATTAAATTTTATTAATTATTATTTTTAAATTTAATATTATGGGGGATTAGCTCTATAATATTTTTATAATTTTTATTTTGTTTTAAGTATAGTAGGAATAAAAATCTCCATCTTGAAATTTTTTTATAATTTAGCTTGATTAAATTTTTATTTAATTTTATTTAAATTTTTATTAGAATTATTCAATTAACTTCTTATTTTTTGTAATAATGATAAAATTAGTAGTTATAATTAATTTAAGTATAGGAATTCGGCAATTTTGATGTCCACCTGTTTAACAAAAACATGTCTTATAGATTTTAATTATAAGTCTAACCTGCTCAATGATTATTATTAAATAGCCGCAGTATTTTAACTGTGCAAAGGTAGCATAATAATTTGTCTTTTAATTGTAGGCTGGAATGAATGGTTGAATGAGATATCTGCTTTCTTTACTTAATATATTTTGAATTTAATTTTTTGGTTAAAAAGCTTAAATTTTTTTGTAAGACGAGAAGACCCTATAGAATTTTATTAGACTTTTATTACTTTAATTTTTTTAATTTTGATTTGATATTATTTTAATTTGGTTGGGGTGACTTTAGAATTTAAAAAACTTCTATTTTATTTTTACATTTATTAATGTGTTTTTGATCCTTTATTATTGATTAAAAGATTAAATTACCTTAGGGATAACAGCGTAATTCCTTTGGAGAGTTCAAATCGATAAAGTGAGTTTGCGACCTCGATGTTGGATTAAAGTAAATATTGGATGCAGAAGTTCAATTATTAGGTCTGTTCGACCTTTAAATCTTTACATGATCTGAGTTCAGACCGGCGTGAGCCAGGTTGGTTTCTATCTACAAATAGATTTAATATTTTAGTACGAAAGGACCAATTATTAATAATATTTATTTATTTTTGATTTATATTACTATTTTGGCAGATAAGTGTGTTAAATTTAGAATTTATTTATGTAATTTATATTACAAGTAGTAATATATTTAATTATTTATCTTATTATATTAATTTTTGTTTTAGTTTCTGTGGGTTTTGTTACTTTAATAGAACGTAAGGTATTAGGTTATATTCAGATTCGAAAGGGTCCTAATAAGGTAGGTTATATAGGTCTTCTTCAACCTTTTTCAGATGGGTTGAAGTTATTTTTTAAGGAACAGACTTATCCTTATATGTCTAATTTTTTTATTTATTATTTATCTCCTATTTTTATGTTAATTCTTTCTTTTATTTTATGAATATTATTTCCTTATGTTGTTAATGTTTATAATTTTAATTTCGGGTTTTTATTTTTTTTATGCTGTACAGGTATGAGTGTTTACGGTTTAATTTTATCTGGCTGATCTTCTAATTCTAAGTATGCCTTGTTAGGTTGTTTACGCTCTGTTGCTCAAACTATTTCTTATGAAATTAGTATAGCAATGATTATAATTTGTTATATTATTTTTACTTTTAGTTTTAATTTTATGAATTTTATAGTTTATCAAGGTATTTGATTTTTATTTTTGTCTTTCCCTTTATTTTTCTGTTGGCTATCTTCTTGTTTGGCTGAAACTAATCGATCCCCTTTTGATTTTGCTGAAGGGGAAAGTGAATTAGTTAGAGGTTTTAATGTTGAGTATAGAGGGGCAGGTTTTTCTTTTATTTTTCTTTCTGAATATATGAATATTATTTTTATAAGATTATTGACTGTTATTATGTTTTTGGGGTGCGATTTATATTCCTTATTTTTTTTTGTTAAGGTTGTGTTTTTGGTTTTTTGGTTTATTTGAGTTCGTGGTACACTTCCTCGATTCCGTTATGATAAGTTGATGGGTTTAACTTGAAAGGTTTTTTTACCTATTTCTTTAAATTACTTTATTTTTTTTTCTTTATTTATTAGCTTGGTAGTGGGGTATAATTCCATTAATTTAAGTTAAGTTATTAATGGAATTTAACCATTATCTTATATTTTCAAAATATATACTTTTCTAAAGTTTAAATAACTAGTTAATTTTATCTCATAGTTTTAAAATTAGTGGATTTACAGTAAAATATATGAAGTATATAACTGTTAGGATTTGTCCTGTAATGATGAAAGGTTCTTCTGCTGGACGGGCTCCAATTCATGTTAGTAAGATTATGATTGTAATAAAAGTTCAGAATATTAATTTATTAATTGGGTAAAATATTATTCTTTGGAATTTATTTTTGTTTGTAATAGGTAGAATTACGATGATGGCGATTGATAATACTATTGCTATAACTCCTCCTAATTTATTAGGGATTGATCGTAAAATTGCGTATGCAAATAGAAAGTATCATTCTGGTTGAATATGGACAGGTGTTACTAGAGGGTTGGCTGGAATGAAGTTTTCAGGATCTCCTAAGATTCGTGGTTCTAGTAAAATTAGTATTGAGAATAAGTAAATAGTTAAAATTATTCCTATAATATCCTTGATTGAGAAGTAAGGGTGGAATGGAATTTTATCATAGTTTGAATTTACTCCTAATGGATTATTACTTCCGGTTTGGTGTAGGAATAATAAGTGAATTATTACTATTATTGCGATAATAAAGGGAAGTAGGAAGTGTAGAGTAAAAAATCGTGTTAGTGTGGCATTATCAACTGAAAATCCACCCCATAATCATTTTACCAGGTCATTTCCTAAATAGGGAAGGGCTGATAGTAAATTAGTAATTACAGTTGCTCCTCATAGTGATATTTGCCCTCATGGTAATACATATCCTAAAAAGGCAGTTCCTATTACTAAGAATAGTAAAATTACTCCTACTCTTCATGTTATGAATAACTTGTATGATCTATAATAGATTCCTCGTCCTACGTGTAAATATAAGCAGATGAAGAATAGGGATGCTCCGTTTGCATGAGTATTTCGTATTAACCATCCATTATTAACATCTCGACAGATGTGTACTACTCTATTGAAAGCTATTTCGATATTTGCTGTATAGTGTATTGCTAAAAAGATTCCTGTAATAATTTGAGTTATTAAGCATATCCCTAATAAAGATCCAAAATTTCATCATAAGGAAATTCTGGAAGGAGATGGTAAATCAATTAAAGATCTATTGATGATCTTAATTATTGAGTGTGTTTTTCGTATTGGTTTATTCATTACTTTAAAGTTCGTAGGGGGCCTTCATTAATATTTACAATTTTTGATACAACAATTATTGTAAAAAATAAATATAATACTATAATTATAGTAATTATTATAGTATTAGATCTAAATAATCAATTTAGAATAATAGATAAGTAGTTTCTGGGTAAATTAATTGAGATTTCTTCATTTGTTTTTCTGTATATAAATATACAAATTATTAAGATTACTCTTGTTAAAATTATTTTTATAGATATATTAAATTTTTCATTTGAGGCAATTCTAGCTATATAAGTAAAAAGTACTAGTATTCCTCTAAGTATTATAATTAAAATAATATATGAAAACCAGAATGAATTTATGATAATTCCCACTATTACTGAAATTATAATTGTTTGTATAATTACAATTATTGCTATGATTAAAGGGTGTCTTACTCATAGAAATGTTAATGCTAGAATTAATATTATGTTTAATATTATATTTATGCAGTAAATAGTTTAAAAAAAATATTAATTTTGGAGATTAATGATGAGAATTTCTTTTTACTGATGTTTTAAAGGTTGCCTATCTATGATTTACAAGATCATTATTTTAAATTAAACTATTAAAACTTATTAATTTGTATATTATTTTTATATTCCTTAGAGGGTTAATTGTTTTTTGTTCATTACGTAAACATTTACTTGTAGTTTTATTTAGTTTAGAATATTTAGTTATTATTCTTTTTTTATTATTTTTTATTTTTTTATTTTTATTTGGTTTTGAAATATATTATTTATTAATTTTTCTGGTTTTTTCAGTTTGTGAAGGGGCACTAGGTTTGGGTGTTCTAGTTAATTTTATTCGTAGCCATGGTAATGATTTACTATCAAGATTTTCTTCTTTATGATAAAGTTTATAATTTTTTTTGTTTTTATGATCCCTATAATATTTAACTGGTGACTATTAATGTATTGTTTTATGTTGTTAAGTTTACTTTTTTTACTTTTACCTACTAATTTATATATGGCTAATTTTAGTTATAGTTATGGTGTTGATGTATTATCTTACTGGATAATTTTATTAACTCTGTGGATTATATTTTTAATAGTTTTAGCTAGCTTTAAGGTTAAGTCATTAAATAGAAAAAATGAATTTTTAATAATTTTATTTTTATTAAGTTTTTTTTTGATTTTATCCTTTTCAACATCTAATTTGTTTATATTTTATTTATACTTTGAGTGTAGAATAATTCCAACTCTTATTTTGATTTTTGGTTGAGGTTATCAGCCTGAACGTTTAGTTGCAGGGATATATTTAATTTTTTATACCTTATTTGGTTCTTTTCCTATACTTATTAGAATTTTTTATATTTATAATTTAAATTCTACTTTATTTATATTTTTAATTAAACTTGATGTTAACTTTTATATTTACTTGTCTATAGTTTTGGCTTTTTTAGTTAAAATGCCTATATTTATATTTCATTTTTGACTGCCTAAGGCTCATGTTGAAGCTCCTGTTTCTGGTTCTATAATTTTGGCTGGAGTTCTTTTAAAATTAGGAGGTTATGGTTTATTTCGTGTTTTTAACTTCCTTTATATTTATCCTTTTTATAATTATCTATGAATTATTTTGAGTTTATTTGGCTCTGCTGTTGTGGGTTTATTATGTCTTTGTCAGGTTGATATTAAATCTATAATCGCTTATTCTTCAGTATCTCACATGTGTTTAGTAATTGGGGGCTTGATAACTTGTAATTCTTTAGGTTTATGAGGTTCTATAATTATGATATTAGGTCATGGTTTATGTTCTTCTGGCTTATTCGCCTTGGCTAATTTAATATATGAACGTAGAGGTAGTCGAAGAGTTATATTAAATAAGGGTTTTATAGTTTTTATGCCTACAATATCCATATTCTGATTTCTATTAAGAATTAATAATATATCTAGTCCTCCTTCTTTAAATTTATTGGGGGAAATTACCCTGATTAATAGAATTTTAAGATGAAGAAGCTTAACTTTTTTATTTTTGGCTCTGTCTTCATTTTTAAGATGCTGTTATAGAATTTATTTATTCTCAATTACTCAACATGGATTTATCTATAGAGGGTTAAAATTTAACTGTTATGGGACTGTTCGAGAGTATATAATAATTTTTTTCCATTGACTTCCTTTAAATATCTTATTCTTGAAAAGTGATATCTTTTCCTTGTGAATTTAGTATAGGGATTATTAAGAATCTTCCCCCTTTTCCCCTTTCAGGGGGAAGATTATTCTTTTAAGCTTTCTTATCTAGATAGTTTAATTTAGAATTATAATTTGTGGTGTTATAGGTGTTTATATACTCTAGGTTAATAAATTATTTAATTATTATTACTTTTGATTCTTTTTTATTTTATTTTTTGGTGTTACTTTTTATGTTTTAGGTTTGTATTTTTTGATGAATGATTTTCTAGTTATTTTGGATTGAGATATTTTAGGATTAAACTCTTGTTCTTTGGTTATAACTCTCTTATTTGATTGAATTTCTTTATTATTTATGGGTAGAGTAATAATGATTTCTTCTATAGTTATTGTTTATAGAAGCTCTTATATAATAAATGATAAGTTTATGGATCGTTTTTTATTTTTGGTAATTTTATTTGTTTTTTCTATATGCTTAATAATTGTTAGACCTAATTTGGTTAGAATCTTGTTAGGTTGAGATGGTTTGGGTTTAGTTTCTTACTGTTTAGTAATTTATTTTAATAATTATTCTTCTTATAATGCAGGTATGTTAACTATTTTGACTAATCGGGTGGGTGATGTTGCTATTTTGTTAGGTATTGGTATTTTATTTAATTCTGGAAGTTGATATTTTATATATTATTTTTATTACTCTAGTGAGTGGGGATTTTACTTATTTTTCTTATGTGTTTTAGCTGCTTTCACTAAAAGAGCTCAGATTCCTTTTTCTTCTTGACTTCCTGCAGCTATGGCTGCTCCTACTCCTGTATCTGCTTTGGTTCATTCTTCAACTTTGGTTACTGCGGGTGTTTATTTGATAATTCGTTTTGCAGAAATTTTATTTTCTTTTAATACTATATATATTCTTTTATTATCCGTTTTGACTATATTTATGTCTGGTTTGGGGGCTAATTATGAGTATGATATGAAAAAGATTATTGCTCTTTCTACTTTAAGACAGTTGGGTTTAATGATAACTGTTTTTTTTATAGGTTATCCTGTTGTGGCTTTTTTTCATTTACTAACTCATGCTTTTTTTAAGGCTCTTTTGTTTTTGTGTGCTGGGTTGTATATCCATGGAGTTAATGATACTCAAGATATTCGGTATATAGGGGGGTTTGTTTCTAATTTTCCTTTTACTAGAGCTTGTTTTAGAGTTGCTAATTTTTCTTTATGCGGGTTGCCTTTTTTATCTGGTTTTTACAGTAAGGATTTGGCTTTGGAAATAATGTCTATGGATTTCTTTAATATATTTGTTTATGTAATTTTTTATGTTTCAGTTGGTTTAACTGTTTGTTATAGATTACGTTTGTCTTATTATTGTTTATTTGGTTCTTTGGGTATTTTAACCTTTAATAGTTATTATGAGGATTTTAATATAAATATTTCTATATTATTTTTGGTTCTTATAGGGGTTGTAAAGGGTAGAATTTTGTCATGATTAATTTTTTCTTGCCCTGATTTAGTAGTTTTGCCTTTTATTTTAAAGGTTTTAGCATTATTATTTATTCTGGTTGGAAGTATTCTTGGTTATGAGGCTTCATTTTTTTATTATAAGAGGGATTTGTTTGGTATGAATAATATTATTTATAATTTTCTTTCTGGCATGTGATTTATACCTTTTTTTAGTACTTATATAATTTATTCTGGCTCATTAAGCTTATCTTTGAATTATGTAAAGTTTTTTGATTACGGTTGGGGTGAATATTTTGTTTCTAAGTTCTTGGGTATTTGTTCAATTTACTTAAGAAAGCTTAATTCTTATTTGCAAAATAATAATTTGAAGGTTTTTTTTATTATATTTATATTTATTTCGTTGATTTTACTTTTACTTTACTTAGATATCTTAATTTAAAGTTTAATATTGAAGATATTAATATGGATTTTTATCCTCTAGGTAAACTTATAGAACAGAGTTCATTTTTTCATTGAAAATGAAGAGTTTTAAGTTAAACTATATAAGTAAGAGAAAAACGGACTTTAACCGCTTTAAAAGATAGTTAGCAGCTTCTTTTAGTTACAACATTCTCTTTTAATTGGATTTATAAAATCATTCTTTTTATTAACAATAAAATGCCTCTATTTTGGCTTCAATTAATACTAAGTAAGGAGAAATATTCTCTATTTTTTAGGTCGAAACTAAATGTAAAAATTACTTCATACTTTGAGAAAAACTATAAAGTTATTTTTAATTGCAAATTAAATGTTTTAAATAAACTATAATCCCTAATTTGATCATTCTAGTATGTTATTTTTTCATTCATGATATAAACCTAATGTTAAAATTAAAATGAATATGGATGCGGTTAGGGTTCATCTTATTAAGTTTCTAGTTTTTATAGTTACTATTATTGGTAGAATAATAGCAATTTCAATATCAAAGATTAAGAATAATACTGCAATTAAAAAGAATTGAATTGAAAATGGTATTCGTGCCTTAGACTTTGGATCAAACCCACATTCAAAGGGCGATATCTTTTCCCGGTCTATGATAGTTCTTTTTGATACTATGGATAAAATAGCTATTAGTCCAATTGAGATTGTTGATGCTAGGATTAATGAAATTATAATTTTTAAAATTACTTTTTCTTTTTACAAGATCTTTTGATTGGAAATCAAATATAATAAAATTTATAATAAAAAAGTAACTACCTCATCAATAGATTGAAATATAAAGGAAAATTCATACTACATCTACAAAATGTCAGTATCAGGCTGCTGCTTCGAATCCGAAGTGGTGATTTTTTGAGAAATGGAATTTCATATGTCGAATTAAGCATACTAGTAGAAATGTTGTTCCAATAATTACATGAATACCATGAAATCCTGTTGCTATAAAAAATGTTGATCCATAGACTGAGTCTCTAATACAGAATGTTGATTCAATATATTCATATGCCTGAAGGATGGTGAAATAAATTCCTAGGATTACTGTAATTATTAAGGCCTTGGTTGTTTGGGAATGTATATTTCTTATTAAACTGTGATGTGCTCATGTTACTGTTAATCCTGAACATAATAAGATTATTGTATTAAGAAGAGGAATTTCTATAGGATTAAAGGTTTTAATTCCTATAGGTGGTCATTTTATTCCAATTTCTACTGTTGGAGCAAGTCTTCTGTGGAAAAATCCTCAGAAGAAGGAGATGAAAAAGAAGACTTCAGAGATGATAAATAGGATTATTCCTAGTTTTAATCCGTTAATAACCTTAATAGTATGTTTTCCTTGGAATGTGGCTTCTCGTACAATGTCTCGTCACCATTGATATATTGTTAATAAATTAATAGTTATACCTAGTATTAAAAGTGTTGTGTCTATTTTATGAAATCATAAAATTATTCCTGTTGCTGATGTTATAGCTCCGATTGATCCTGTTAAGGGCCATGGTCTATGGTCTACTAGATGAAAGGGGTGATTGTTAATATTCATTATATAATTTCTCTAGAGTATAAGGTTCTTAATACTGAAAATACATAAGCTTGAATTAGAGCTACTGCTGATTCAAATAATATTAATCCTATCTGCACTAAGAAGATGAAAATTAATATTCTTGAGTTGATAGAATTGTTTCCTAAAAGTCTTATTATTAAGTGTCCTGCAATTATGTTGGCAGTTAATCGTACTGCTAGTGAACCGGGTCGTATAATATTTCTAATAGTTTCAATTAAAACTATAAAAGGTATTAATATGGCAGGAGTTCCTGAGGGAATTAGGTGTGCAAATATGTAATTTGTTTTATTAATTCACCCAAATAATATAAGGGAAAGTCATATTGGTAGTGCTATGGTTAGGGAAAATGCTAAGTGTCTTGATCTTGTAAAAATATATGGTAATAGTCCTAGGAAGTTATTAATTAGAATAAATATAAATAGGGATACTATTATTAGAGTCATCCCCTTTGAATTTTTTCCTATTAAAGTTTTAAATTCTTCATGTAGCTTAGTTGTAATTATTATAAATACTATATTTATTCGATTAGGTATATTTCAGAAATATAGTGGTATAATTATAAAACAAGTTAATGATCTAATTCAATTTATTGATAACTTTATAGATGTTGCTGGATCAAATGTTGAAAATAGATTAGTTATCATTTTCAGTTTAAGGTTTTAATATTAGTTCTGGTAATTCTTGTTTTGATTTTTTTATTGAATGAAAAAAATATAATAGTATTTATTAGTAAAAATAAGATAATAAATGTTAAGTATAGAAATTCTCATCATAAAGGGGCTATTTGAGGAATAAAAAAGTATTAAAAAATTTCTTTAACTTGACAAGTTAATGTTTTGTTTAAACTAACTTTTCCATTAAGAGTAGATGTTACTTACTATAAATTGGTTTAAGAGACCAATGCTTAAAACTTTCAGCCACTTAATGAATTTTTATTTAGTCACTTGATGAAGTTCTTTAAAGGTACTCTTTCAATAACAATGGGTATAAATCTATGATTAGCTCCACAAATTTCTGAACATTGTCCAAATATAATTCCGGGTCGATTAATTTTGAATCTTCCTTGATTGAGTCGTCCTGGTGTAGCATCAATTTTAATTCCTAGTGAAGGTATAGCTCATGAGTGTAAAACATCAGCTGCTGTTACTAATACTCGAGTTTGAATATTTATTGGTAAAATAATTCGGTTATCTACATCAATTAAACGGAATTCATTTATATATAGTTCATTGGTAGGTTTTATGTAGGAATCAAATTCAATATTGTTAAAGTCTGAGTACTCATATCTTCAGTATCATTGGTGTCCAATTGACTTAAGTGTTAATAAGGGTTTATTTACTTCATCAATTAGATATAGAAGATGAAGGGAAGGTAGAGCAATAAAAATTAAAGTTACTGCTGGAAGTAATGTTCAAATAAATTCAATTGTTTGCCCTTCTAGAAGAAATCGATTAATAAATAAGTTTTTTGTTAATATAATTATAGTATACGCTACTATTACAGTAATTATAGTTAAAATTATAATTGTATGATCATGGAAGAAGATTAGTTGTTCTATTAAAGGAGATATTGCATCTTGAAATCTTAAATTTATTCATGTTGCTATTTCTAATAAAAGAAAAATCTTTATATATGAAGCTTAAATTCATTGCACTATTCTGCCATATTAGAATAAGTATAGTATAGGTAATTCTGAATATGAATGTTCTGAAGGAGGAGTTTTTTGTAATCATTCAATTCTGGAAGGTAAATTATTTCTGAATAGAATAGCTCGTTTTGATACGAGACTTTCCCATAATAATATAATAAATATGATAATTCTTATTATAGATATTGTTGATCCAATAGATGAAATAATATTTCATGTAGAGTAATTATCCGGGTAGTCAGAGTATCGTCGTGGTATACCTCTTAATCCTAGGAAGTGTTGAGGGAAGAATGTAGTATTTACTCCTAAAAATATAATGAAGAATTGGATTTTTAATCACTTACTTTTAAGGGTTAATCCTGTAAATAATGGATATCATTGAATAAATCTTCCTATGATTGCAAAGACCGCCCCCATAGATAAAACATAATGAAAATGTGCTACAACATAATATGTGTCATGTAGAACGATATCAATCGAAGAGTTAGCTAGAATTACTCCTGTTAATCCTCCAATAGTAAATAAGAATACAAACCCTAGGGCTCATAGTATTCTTGGAGAAAATGTTATTTTAATACCATGTAAAGTTGCTAATCAACTAAAAATTTTAATTCCAGTAGGTACAGCAATAATTATTGTTGCAGATGTGAAGTAGGCTCGGGTGTCAACATCTATTCCTACTGTAAATATATGGTGGGCTCATACAATAAATCCTAGTAATCCAATTGCTAGTATAGCATAGATTATCCCTAAAGATCCAAATGCTTCCATTTTACCTCTTTCTTGTCTAATAATATGGGAAATTAAGCCAAATCCTGGTAGAATTAAAATATAAACTTCTGGATGTCCGAAGAATCAGAAAAGATGCTGGTAAAGAATAGGATCCCCTCCTCCTGTAGGATCGAAGAACGAGGTATTAAAATTTCGATCTGTTAATAGTATTGTAATAGCTCCTGCTAGTACTGGTAGTGATAGAAGTAGTAATAATGCAGTGATACCTACAGATCAAACAAATAATGGAATACGTTCAGGTATTATTCCTGCTGGACGTATATTAATAATAGTAGAGATAAAATTGATAGCTCCTAGAATGGATGAAATACCTGCTAAGTGAAGGGAAAAGATTGCTAAATCTACTGATGCTCCTCTATGGAATAAGTTATTTGATAGGGGAGGATAAACTGTTCACCCTGTTCCTGCTCCTATTTCAATAAATCTTCTTCTTAAAAGCAATGTTAAAGAGGGGGGCAAAAGTCAAAAACTTATATTATTTATACGAGGAAAGGCTATATCAGGAGCTCCAATTATAAGAGGAACAAGTCAATTACCAAATCCTCCAATTATAATTGGTATAACTATGAAGAAAATTATAATAAAGGCGTGAGCAGTTACAATTACATTGTAAATTTGATCATTTCCAATAAATGTTCCAGGTTGCCCAAGTTCTACTCGGATAATTCATCTTATTGAAGATCCCACTATTCCTGATCATATACCAAATAAAAAATATAATGTTCCAATGTCTTTGTGGTTTGTAGAAAATAATCATTTATTCAATCGATAAGGTGGCTGAAGTTTAGGCTATAAATTGTAAATTTATAAATGGTAGAATTACCTCTTATCAGACTCTATAGTCAATGTTAATGATATTAGATTGCAAGTCTGAAGTAGTAAAAATACTAGAGTTTAAAGCTTACAAAGATTATATTTTTAACTTTGAAGGTTAATAGTTTCATTAACTTAAAGCTTTAAAAATTAAAAATTGTTAATAAAGGTAATAAAAAATTAATAAATAAAATAACTCTTATTAATTTAATTGGTTCTATTTTAAAATAGACTTTTCTTATAGAAGAATAAAATAGAATTAAGGGGCTAATTATTCGTATATAGAAGAATAAAGTTAATATTGACATTATGATTAAAAATATTAATACAAAAATTATATTATTACTAATTATTGATTGAATTGCCATTCATTTTGGTAAAAATCCTAAAAATGGTGGTAGTCCTCCTATTCTTAATAATAATCTGGAAAGTGTTAATTTTTCAGTAATTGTATTATTTATTCTATTAATTTGATTTAGGAAGTATGCATTAAAGTGATTAAAAAAGGATGAGGCTATTAAAACAATTAAGGAATATAATATTAAGTATTTAAATCACTGTATTTGACATTGGATTATAATTAATATTCATCTTATATGGTTGATTGAGGAGTAAGCTATAATTTTAGTTAAAGATGTGTAATTTAGACCTCCAATGGCCCCAATTATGGCAGATCTAATAATTGGAATGAATAAAAATTTATTGGGCATGAATAATCTTAATATGTATATAGGGGTGATTTTTTGTCAAGTTATAAGAATTATGGCTTCTGTTCATTTTAAATTATTTATTGCTATTGGAAATCAATTATGAAAGGGGGCTGCTCCTAATTTAATTAATAATCTAATAATAATACCCGTTTTTATAATTTCATCTACTATTGTTGGGTTAATTATAATAAATTTATTAATTAAAATGAAGAACAAGAGTAATACTCTTCCAATTCTTTGTGATAGGAAGTAAATTATAGAGGCTTTAGATCTTTTTTTATTTTTGGATTTTGCTAAAATTGGGATGAAAGATATTAAGTTTATTTCTATTCCCATCCAAATTCCAATTCAATTTTTTGATCTAATAGATAGTAAGGTTCTAGAGATTAATATAATTAAAAAAAGGATCTTACTAACATTTAAAATTAAAAAGAAGAAGATTTTACTTCTATAAATAGGGTATGAACCTAGTAGCTTACTTAGCTTATCTTTTTATATATTGGTGTAAGATGCACTAAGAATTTTGATTTCTTCAGTTTTAGTTTAATTCTAAAATATATAATAAGAGTAAAATTACATTATTTATCCTATCAAGATAACCCTTTTATCAGGCATCTTATT